TAAGAAAAAGAAAAAACGTGAACGGTGATTGGATTGATGAGAAAATAGAATTCTGGGTCGCGAACAGTGATTCGATTGATGATGAAGAAAGAGAATTCTTGGTTCAGTTCTCCACCTTAACGACAGAAAAAAGGATTGATCAAATTCTATTGAGTCTGACTCATAGTGATCATTTATCAAAGAATGACTCTGGTTATCAAATGATTGAACAACCGGGATCAATTTCCTTACGATACTTAGTTGACATTCATCAAAAGGATCTAATGAATTATGAGTTCAATAGATCCTGTTTAGCAGAAAGACGGATATTCCTTGCTCATTATCAGACAATCACTTATTCACAAACCTCGTGTGGGGCTAATAGTTTTCATTCCCCATCTCCTCATGGAAAACCCTTTTCGCTCCGCTTAGCCCTATCCCCTTCTAGAGGTATTTTAGTGATAGGTTCTATAGGAACTGGACGATCCTGTTTGGTCAAATACCTAGCGACAAACTCCTATGTTCCTTTCATTACGGTATTTCCGAACAAGTTCCTGGATGACAAGCCTAAGGGTTATCTTATTGATGATATTGATGATAGTGACGATATTGATGATAGTGACGATATCGATATTGATGATAGTGACGATATCGATATTGATGATAGTGACGATATTGATGATAGTGATGATGACCTTGATATTGATACGGAGCTGCTAACTATGACGAATGTGCTAACTATGTATATGACGCCGAAAATAGACCGATTTGATATCACCCTTCAATTCGAATTAGCAAAAGCAATGTCTCCTTGCATAATATGGATTCCAAACATTCATGATCTGCATGTGAATGAGTCGAATTACTTATCCCTCGGTCTATTAGAGAACTATCTCTCCAGGGATTGTGAAAGATGTTCCACTGGAAAGATTCTTGTTATTGCTTCGACTCATATTCCCCAAAAAGTGGATCCCGCTCTAATAGCTCCGAATAAATTAAATACATGCATTAAGATACGAAGGCTTCTTCTTCCACAACAACGAAAGCACTTTTTCATTCTTTCATATACTAGGGGATTTCACTTGGAAAAGAAGATGTTCCATACTAACGGATTCGGGTCCATAACCATGGGTTCCAATGCGCGAGATCTTGTAGCACTTATCAATGAGGCCCTATCGATTAGTATTACACAGAAGAAATCCATTATAGAAACTAATACAATTAGATCAGCTCTTCATAGAAAAACTTGGGATTTTCGATCCCAGATAAGATCGGTTCAGGATCATGGGATCCTTTTCTATCAGATAGGAAGGGCTGTTACACAAAATGTACTTCTAAGTAATTGCCCCATAGATCCTATATCTATCTATATGAAGAAGAAATCATGTAAGGGAGGGGATTCTTATTTGTACAAATGGTACTTCGAACTTGGAACGAGCATGAAGAAATTAACGATACTTCTTTATCTTTTGAGTTGTTCTGCCGGATCGGTCGCTCAAGATCTTTGGTCTTCATCCAGACACGATGAAAAAAATTGGATCACTTCTTATGGATTCGTTGAGAATGATTCTGATCTAGTTCATGGCCTATTACTATTATTACTATTAGAAGTAGAAGGCGCTCTGGCTCTGGCGGGATCCTCACGGACAGAAAGATATTGCAGTCAGTTTGATGATAATCGAGTGACATTACTTCTTCGGTCCGAACCAAGGAATCAGTTAGATATGATGCAAAATGGATCTTGTTCTATCGTTGATCAGAGATTTCTATATGAAAAATACGAATCGGAGTTTGAAGAAGGGGAAGGGGCCCTCGATCCGCAACAGATAGAGGAGGATTTCTTCAATCACATAGTTTGGGCTCCTAGAATATGGCGCCCTTGTGGCAATCTATTTGATTGTATCGAAAGGCCCACTGAATTGGGATTTCCCTATTGGACTGGGTCATTTCGGGGCAAATGGATCATTTATCATAAAGAGGATGAGCTTCAAGAGAATGATTCGGAGTTCTTGCAGAGTGGAACCATGCAGTGCCAGACACGAGATAGATCTTCCAAAGAACAAGGCTTTTTTCGAACAAGCCAATTCATTTGGGACCCTGCGGATCCATTCTTTTCCCTATTCAAAGATCAGCCCTCTGTCTCTGTGTTTTCACGTCGAGAATTCTTTGCAGATGAAGAGATGTCAAAGGGGCTTATTGCTTCCCAAACAAATCCTCCTACATCTATATATAAACGCTGGTTCATCAAGAATACGCAAGAAAAGCACTTCGAATTGTTGATTCATCGCCAGAGATGGTTTAGAACCAATAGTTCATTATCTAATGGATCTTTCCGTTCTAATACTCTATCCGAGAGTTATCAGTATTTATCAAATCTGTTCCTATCTAACGGAACGCTATTGGATCAAATGACAAAGACATTGTTGAGAAAGAGATGGCTTTTCCCGGATGAAATGAAACATTTGATTCATGTAACAGGAGAAAGATTCCCCATTCCTTAGCCGTAAAGATATGTGCCCAT